ATATATATATATAATTTATTACTCTTTCCTTTTTTTTGGATTATTTTTTGTTTGTTATTGTCTTCTTTATTATATTTCTTTCGAATGAATCGAAAATTCCAGAGTATATCTTTTCACGGGTCGAACCAAAAAAAAAAGAAACTTCGAATATTTCCCTCTTTACTTTACCTTTATCCGGCAGAAAAAAAAAGGAAAATTCCCTATTTTTTTGTCCATGTCCCTAAATTAAATATTAAATAATAGGAGACTTAAATGAAAGTCCCTTTCTCGCATTCGCTCTCCATTGCATTGGCGGAACAAAAATTTCTGATGCATCGATATGGAAATATTTGGTACATGAAGCCATGATCTGATATCTATATCGAAATCCTATATAGATATAAACTGATCTTTTTCTGGAATCAAAGAAAGATATTGAAAAATATATTGCTCTTGTGACTCGGAATAAATGGTTTAGGAAGGGAATAGCGATTTATTCCTATGGAGCATCCAGGAACAAGAAGATTCAATCGGAAATATCGACAAATTCTTGCGTGGTCCAAGGAAATAAAAAAAAAGGGTCCGCTTCTACAATTTTATCTCTATCCAATTTGAATATCAGAATAGCTGATATAGTCATGATTCAATGGGTCAGGTCCACTTACTTTTTCTTTTCTTGATTTCTAATTTTTCCGATGGATTAAATTGGAACAATGGAGAAGTAGTAAAACTTTGGTTTGTCGATTCATAATTGAGATTGGGTATTATCTCGAATATCCATGTCCCGGGACCAAAAATATAAATAATGAAACATGAGGAGGAGTATAGCCTGTAGTGATATAGTAGTCCTCCTAATAAGTGGGATTCCTTATTATCATAATGAACAAATGTTCAACTTTATACCTATAACTCATTAGAATGATAACTCATTATGCGGTCCGTTTACCTTTTTTTTTATTACAAATATCAAGAATATCTCTATTCTCCGATGAAAAATGAAGACTAAGGCGGGAGCTTCGTGGAAAAAGCCCTTTATCGGATTTGAACCGATGACTTACGCCTTACCATGGCGTTACTCTACCACTGAGTTAAAAGGGCCATTTTCTTCAATTCATGAAGAGGCCACTAACCACTATGAGTCTACTGCATGTATCTATGTATAGACTATATGTACATATATACATGTATGCATAGGGGGCTCATTCAAGAACAAGCCATTTGATTTACCTAGGAAGTTCTAGGGTCAAATCAAATGATTATTTATATTTGAGAAATATCAATGCAATGAATTGTTTCGCTCCTAATTGCTTTGCTTTTATTGACCCATCGAGGCGAGATTCACTTGATTGATACATGTACCAATCCGACATAGATCCAAAATATTTCATCGAATCATGTGATGAAGGATTCGACTCGTACCCTAAACTGAATTCTTATAGAAAAAAAAGAATCTTTTCGATTACTTGTCAATCCCTTCCCAGATTTACGAGTTCTACATCACCTTTTTGAATCAATCAAAAAAAAAATTCTATCATTTCTGAATTTCCTGGCTTAGTGTTAGTGAGGCATATCTCGTCTTAACGATGAGCGAATCAATGAGTGAAAATTGAAGAAATGGGGTTTGACTTTTTTTTTGTCGGACAAATCCCCGCTGAGGGGATCCTATACTTCGTCATATATATATGATGGTTCATGAATGAACAATCAAAAAATTCTATGTAATTGTGGAAGCAAGAAAGATTCTTCGGATCTAGTCATGCCATTACATTATATTGACAATTCCAAAAAACTGCTCATACTATGAGCATAATATGATGGCGATCGGGCAGGTATGCCCCTATCGTCTAGCGGTTCAGGACATCTCTCTTTCAAGGAGGCAGCGGGGATTCGACTTCCCCTGGGGGTAGGGTATTACGAAAGGAAGTTGATCATGGATTATCAATAAGCCTAGAATTGATTCTTCCTGGGTCGATGCCCGAGCGGTTAATGGGGACGGACTGTAAATTCGTTGGCGATATGTCTACGCTGGTTCAAATCCAGCTCGGCCCAATAATTCGCCGATCCATGGGGATGATATAACCAATTTGTCCTCCAGAAATGCCTGATATAGAGGAATAAATAGTCCATTTTTTCTGCTATATCCCTATTTCTTTGTTCATTTGTTCCCACGCGTTCTGATCTTTCTAACGATCTAGATTAATAATCTGTAAATATAAGAAGGAGTAAAGAAAAAAAGAGTCCTTTTTTTTTTCATTGAAAGATTGATTATCTTATCAATCGATGTGGCAATAACCACAGGATTACTAGTAATCCGTGTCACTCTCACTATAGTTCATATCCATGTGAATATCAATCACTCGTGTTTCTGGTAAAACACGGCAATTATAAATATAAAGAAATTATAAGAATATGTATGAGAATATGTATGCTGTATAACTCATTTCCCTGGGATTGTAGTTCAATCGGTCAGAGCACCGCCCTGTCAAGGCGGAAGCTGCGGGTTCGAGCCCCGTCAGTCCCGACCTAGAATCCGATGAATCCATCAATTCATCTCTCCATTTTCTGTGAAGGGGGGGCAAGGGGCAGAATTGAATTCTCAGCGGTGGACCTTATTTCTTTCGTTTTTCGTTTCGCATTTCTCATCGGACAAATACGGTAATTTCAATTACTTCAACTAGTACCGATTGATGGGAGAGAGACATATGTAGATTGAATTGATCGGCGGTATCACCATATTTAGGATTCCAAGAGAGACTGTACTGGTCTGGCTTTTTCGATTGCTCCTGATCAATGGAATGAAATAGAGTACCCATATGTTTTCTGGGAACACATACACAAATTGTATTCGTTTATTGTACGATACACAATTAACTTAATATAGAATATAGTTACCCCGACAGCGACAGAGTACTTTTCAGATGAAACCTACCCCCTTTTCTAACTCCGATTTTGTGTAACCTCAATTACGAATTGAAAACAATTTATCTATCTCATTTGAATTGCATACTTTCTTTTTGATGTATGTGTCTCAGTCCTCAATCCAAGGAAAGAGGATACTAATATAATAAAAGATCAAACAAAGATCCGCCTCTCTTGTCTTGTTCTAGGGAGGGAAGGAATGAATAGATTTTTTTCTTCCTATTTTACCCCATCGAAGAAAGAACAAAATCAATAAATAAAATAGTGAATTTATCGGAATATTCGATCTTTTTTTTATACCGGGACCCATTTTTATCACACTTCTCTGTCTCCCAAGAAGATTAGATCATCACAAAAACTTCGCTTAGAACTTAACTCATCCTTTTTTCCATTTCACTCCTACTGTTTGGGTCTGTGACCAATGGAACACCGGTTAGATAATACCTCATCAGATGATTGTATAAGGAAGACGGTAGGTTATAGAAAAGAAAGAGTGGAAATGAGAAATTCAATGGGATTCTTGATTGAATCAGGAATCCCATTTTGGATTCGGTATGGATAAAGGATCTTCCTATGTTATACTATTCAATTCTCGACGATGAATCCGATTTGATAGATCAGATATTGTTATTCATGATATTGATCCGATTCAGTATCATCAGGATGCAATCCATCCCATGGAATTTTCAGGAGAAAGACTTATTATCTCTATGGGATTAGATCCCGAGTTATTGCAAAGCAAAAAAAAAAAAACGATGAGATTATGGAAGTCAATATTCTCGCATTTATTGCTACTGCGCTGTTCATTCTAGTTCCTACTGCTTTTTTACTTATCATCTACGTAAAAACAGTCAGTCAAAATGATTAATTTGAATGAAACTTGACTTATTAGTTCTTATCAATGATTGAAGAAATGAAAGGGATTCAAATCCCAAGTCTTAAATGAAATGAGTGGATTGGAGTCAGCAGTATATGAGATAGTATGGTAGAAAGAACTATATGAACCTTTCTACCACACTATCTATTATTGTATTGTATAAAGTTGTATAAAGATATGTGCTTGATATGGATCAATCTATAATATGTATCTACATATGTCTACATGTAAATAGTACTCCAATTCTATTTCTTCGCTACATCCATTTGTATTGATTCCGATCAATCTGAAATAATCGAACGTCAACTCTTCTAATTCCTAAGTTTCTGATTATTTTCAATATGGATCCCGAGATCTATCGAAACAATCAATGTAGGAAGAATAGTATGGGCATATATTATATAAATTATATAAAAGGAAAAAAAAATAGGGGTTGGTTGCTCCTCATTGTAATATCCATAATTCTGGTAAGGGCCGGTTCATCGAAATAGAATATTTAGGAAGAATTCGGTTGGAAAAAATTTCCATTTCCTATCATGTGTGTTCAGTTTGGAAATACGAACATGGGAATCAAATCATTGAAATCTTTGTTTGATCGAGGGGTTCTTATTCATATATTACTGGATTCTGGTAGAATTTTTGAAATGGGTATATTTTTTTTTTTTAGCTGATCTATTAAACAATTGATACAATTCGATTACTCAACTCAATTATCAATTAGTAGTACCCCTAGAGTCCACTTCTTCCCCATACTACGAGTGAAAGGGAAAATGTAAAGACTACCATTAAAGCAGCCCAAGCGAGACTTACTATATCCATGTGAATTATGTCCCCTATCTCTATGAATATGAAGGAATTATTCCATTATTTATCATTAATAATAGTGGAATCAATGGTGCAGAGTCAAAATGGGATTCTGACCTAATGCTATTGATGAACCAATCCAATGAATACACTCGTAACAAGTTCCTATATGATTTCTGGTAGAATTGGGAAGCATTAATCACAAGCAAGATACACAGTTACCCCCTTGGAAGTTTCAAGGGAATCTTACTAATGGAACATGTAGGAATAGTAAGACCTATTGTTTGTTGCCTTTCATAAGCAAAAGGCCTACAAATATACCATCAAGATCGATAACTATCTATCACATACCTCTATCTCACATCTAAGCCTTACTGTCTCTGTTTCTGTGAAACAATCGGGAGACACCCTATTACATTCT